GAAAAAAATTATATTCACGTGCAATCATGAATCATTTAATCACTTATACAAATACAGAAGATTTTGTAGAAATTTTTTGGATAAATAAGATTCATGATCTACTTTTTAATGATTCCTTAGAACTTTACCGTCAATCATTTTTAAAAAATACGGAAAAGTCCTTAATCTCAATTGATGAATTATCTTCTGAGTGCGGACACAGTTTTCATTTGGAAAAATGTCCTTTATTGACAGAAGAAAAAAAAATTGATTCAGAAAGTCAAGCAAAATCTTTGAAATTTGTATTCGATGTAATTACAACGGATACAAAAGATCAAAAAACAAAGAAAAAGAAGGATATTGGAATTGGAATTATAATAGAAGAAGTCAGTAAAAAGGTGTCTAGATGGTCATACAAATTAACCCATGATTTGGTGGAAGAAGAGGAAGAAGAAAATGAAGAAGAATTGGAAGAAGAAGATCATGAGATTCATTCAAGAAGAGCCAAACGTGTGGTAATTTATAACGATAATGATCAGAATACCAATTCCATTTCTAGTACTAAAAATGCTAGTAACAATGATAAAAATGATAATCAAATGGAAGAGGAAGAGGTAGCTCTGATACGTTACTCCCAACAATCTGATTTTCGTCGCAGTCTAATCAAGGGATCCATGCGCGCTCAAAGACGTAAAACAGTTACTTGGGACCTCTTTCAAGTAAATGTACATTCCCCACTTTTTTTGGACCGTATAGACAAAACATCTTTTTTTTATTCTTTTGATATCAATGAAATGAAGAATCTCATTTTTAGGAATTGGATGGGGAGAGAACGAGAATCTGAATTTCAAATTTTGGATTCCCATTTAGAAAATGAAGAGACAAAAGAGGAAAAAGAGAAAAAAGAGCGGATAGAAATATCAGAAGCTTGGGATACCTTTGTATTTACTCAAGCAATAAGAGGTTTAATGTTAGTAACCCAATCTTTTATTAGAAAATACATTATATTGCCTTCATTTATAATAGCTAAAAATATTTTCCGTATGTTATTATTCCAATTCCCCGAGTGGTACGAGGATTTGAAGGAATGGAATAGAGAAATGCATATTAAATGTACCTATAATGGTGTTCAATTATCAGAAACAGAATTTCCCCAAGATTGGTTAACAGATGGTATTCAGATAAAGATTCTATATCCTTTCTGCCTAAAACCTTGGCGAAAATCTAAGGTACGATCTCATCATAGAGATCGAAGAGATCCAATGAAAAAAAAAGAAAAAAAAAAAAATTTTTGTTTTTTAACAGTCTGGGGAATGGAAGCGGAACTTCCGTTTGGTTCTCCCCGAAAACGACCTTCTTTTTTTGAACCTATTTATAAAGAACTCGAAAAAAAAAATCGAAGGGTAAAAAATAAATTTTTCCAAGTTTTAAACTTTTTAAAGGAAAGAATAAAATCCTTTCTCAAAGTTAGAAAAGAAAAAAAAAAGGGGGTCATAAAAATAGTTCTAGTTATCAAACTCATAATGAAAAAACTGGAAAAAGTAAATAAAATTTTTTTATTTGAGTTGAGAAAAGAAAAAGTATATGAAATGAACGAAAACGAAAAAGATTTAAAAAAAAATAATAAGATTCTTCGCGAATCATCCGTTCTAATTCGACCGAAAAATTTTTTAAATTATTCACTAATAGAAAGAAGAATGAAAGATCTTTCTTATAAGACAATCAAAATCAGGAATCAAATAGAACGAAACGAAAAAGAAAAAAAAGATCTAGTTATAATTTATAATAATAAAAGGTCGGAATCACAGAAACATATTTTTCAAATCTTAAAAAGGAAAAATATCCGATTAATGCGTAAATCACACTACTTTCTAAAATCATTCATTGAAAAAATATACATAGATATTTTGCTATGTACCATTACCATTCCTAAGATCAATGCACAACTTTTATTTGAATCAACAAAAAAGATCTTTAATAAAAATAAATACATTTACAACAATAAAAGAAATCGAAATAAAGAACAAGAAGGAATTGATGAAACAAATAAAAATACAATGAATTTTAATTTGGTTTTGACTATAAAAAAGTTGTTTTCGAATACTGATAATACTGAGAATAGGAATCCAAATTCCAATTGGAACTTATCTTCCCTATCTCAAGCATATGTATTTTACAAATTATCACAAACCCAATTACTTAATAAGTATCACTTGAGACCTGTATTTCAATATCAAGGGAACTATCCTTTTTTTAAGGAGAAATTAAAAGACTATTGTATGAATTGGAATTGTATGATACACGGAATATTTGATTCCAAATCAAGACATAAGAAAATAAAAATGGATATGTATGTAATGAACGAATGGAAAAACTGGTTAAAAGGTCATTATCAATACGATCTATCTAAAAAAAAATGGTCTCGATTAGTACCTAAAGAATGGCGAAATAGAATCAATCAACGCTGTATGATTCAAAACCAAAACAAGGACCAATTGGATTTATATAAAAAATACGAATTCATTCATTCCATGAAAAAAAATGACTATGCAGCGGATTCTTTTATGAGCCAAAAAGAAAAATGGAAAAAACATTACCGATATGATCTTTTATCATATAAATACATAAGTCCTCCTAATTCATATATTTCTGGATCAACATTAGAATTTGAAATAAACGGGGACCGAGAAATTCCATATCATTTCAATCCATCGAAACCTGAATCATTTTATGTATTGGTAAGTATACCTAGTAATAATTATATAGAAAAAGGATATATTATTGATAAGAATAAAAATTTGGATAGAAAATATTTTAATTGTAGAATTCTTCATTTTTGTTTTAATTTAAAAAAAAATATTGATATTGAGATCTGTACCAATGCACATATTGGCATGAAGATTCAGAAAAATACTAAAACTGAAATTAATAATTTAAAAAAATTTGAAAAAAAAGATATTTTTTCTACTACGATTCATCAAGAGCAAGAGATCAAACCATGCAATCAAAAAATAAACTTTTTTGATTGCATGGGAATGAATCAAGAGGGGTTCTCTGATACCGCATCAAATCATAATACTATATCCAAATCCAATCTAGAACCTTGGTTCTTCCCAGAATTTGTGCTACTTTTTGACGTATATAAGATTCAACCTTGGATCATTCCAATCAAATCACTCTTTTTTAATTTTAATAAATTTAATTTAAAAAAAAATGAAAAAATAAATATAAATCCAAATAAAAATACTCATAGATCATCTAATAAAAAAAAAGATCTTGAATTAGGAAATTACAAGCAGTACAAGCAGGAAGAACAGGAACAACAGGGTCAAGAAAATCTTGTATCGAATTTACGAAAACAAAAGAATAAAAAAGCTGTTGAAGAAGATTATGCAAGATTAGAAATAGAAATGAAAAAAGGTATAAAAAAAAAACAATATCAATATAAATATGAGAGCAAAAAACAAATGGAACTAGATTCCTTTTTGAAAAAATATTTACTTTTTCAATTAAGATGGGCTGATCCCTTGAATCAAACAATAATGAACAATATCAGGGTATATTGTCTCCTACTTAGACTGATAAATCCAAAGGAAATTGCCATATCCTCGATTCAAAGAGGTGAAATAAATCTAGACCAAATGCTAATTCAAAGAGACCTAGTTCTTACAGAATTGATAAGAAAGGGAATATTGATTATTGAACCAATTCGTCTATCTATAAGAAGCGATGGAAAATCTATTGTATATCAAACTATGGATATTTCATTGGTCGATAAGAAGAAGAACCAAACAAATAGAAAATACACAAAAAAAAGACATATTGATAAAGGGGGGGTTGAAAAATCCATTCAACAACACAGCCAGTTATTTTTGAATGAAGACAAAAATCATTATGATTTTCTTGTTCCTGAAAATATTCTATCTCCTAGACGTCGGAGAGAATTTAGAATTCTAATTTGTTTCAATTCGGGTAATTGTAATGTTTTGGATAGAAATCCAAGATTTCTCAATGAAAACAAAATAATAAACTGTGGACAATTTTTTAATCAGGACAAGTATATTAACACCGATGCAAAAAATTTCATAAAATTTAAATTGTTTCTTTGGCCCAATTATCGATTAGAAGATTTAGCTTGTATGAATCGCTATTGGTTTGATACCAATAACAGCAGTCGTTTCAGTATGTCAAGAATACATATGTATTCACAATTCAGAACAATTCAGAATGAATTTAAATTAAAAAATTTATAGTAGATTTCCTACATATCGTGTGACATATTCGGTAGATGAAAGCCGAAATATATAGACTGTATAACATTCTAATACATGATGCTGATTTCATAGTGTATCAATTTTCACTAGTAGTAGCAGAATCCTTTTAAGTAATTTTAAGTAAAAAGAAATCGTTCTATAGAAATCGTTCTATATTCGTGAATGTATATGTTTATATATATATAGTTTATATATATATATTATATGTTTATATATATATAGTTTATATATATATATATAATATATATATATATATATATATATTTTATATTTAATATATTTATATTTTTATATTTTATATTTAATATATTTATATTTTATATTTTTTATATTTAATTATATTTATTATATTTAATATATTTAATATTTAATTTATATTTATATATATTTAATTATAATTAAATTATATTATAATTATATATTTAATATATTTTAATTTTATTTATTTATATTTATTAGATTTATTATATTATAATTATATTATTTATTTTTATTTTATTTTATTATTTATTTATATTTTATTATTATATTTTATTATATTATATTTATTATTATTATTTAATATTTATATTTAATATTTTAATATAATATATATAATATATAATTATAATTTATTTTATTTAAATTTTATTTAATATTTTATTTAATATTTTTAATATTTAATTTAATTTTAATTTATTTTATATATTTTAATTTAATTTATTTAATTTATAATTTTTTATTTATATTTTTTCTATTTTTAATTAT